TAATATACTAGTTTAGTGTGGAGTGAATGCCTTGGAAAAAAAATATAGGCGCGGACAATCGCGAAAGTGTTGACACGAGGAAAGCCTGTGACGTTAACCAACCTAAAATGGGAAACCGGGGCTAAAAAGCCTGCTGCTTAGGCAGCATCAAGGGGAAGTGAAACATCTCAGTACCCTGCAGATCAAATCAACCGAGATATCGTTAGTAGTGGTGAGCGAAAGCGATAAAAAGGCAAAACGATATTATTATAAAGAATGAAAAGAAATTATATTTTTTAATATGATTTCTACCTTAGAAGGTGTTAGTCCTGTAATTTTTTTATATTCGTGAAAGTAAGACGAGGCAAGTTTACCTTGTCTGAGTATTGGGGGACCACCCTCAAAGCCTATAGTTATTTTTTTTACCGATAGTGAACAAGTACCGTGAGGGAAAGGTGAAAAAGAAGTTGCGACAGTGCAAAGATCCTGAAACTCCATATTTTAGTCGAAGCTGTAAAAAGCAACGGCATACCTTTTGTATAATGGGCAAGTGAATCTTAATAAGGGGCAAGCTTAAGCTAATAAAAAGTGCAGGCGAAGAGAAATCGAGTCCTATGTGGCGCCTTAAAGTCCTTTGTTAAGTACCCGAAACCGGCTGATCTAAACTTGAGCAGGCTGATATTGTAGTGGCAACATTCTTTGGAGGGCCGAACCCGTGTATGTGGCAAAATACTGGGATGACTTGAGTTTAGGGGTGAAAGGCCAATCAAAGTCGGTGATAGCTGGATTTCTGCGAAATCTATTGAAGTAGAGCGTCCTAAATAGTAAATTTGGGGTAGAGCACTGTGTAAGCAAGGGGGAGATCTTCTCTTACTAAACTTTAGCAAACTCCGAATACAAATTTTTCATTTAGGGCAGACAGAGTATGTATGCTAAGATTCATACTCAAGAGGGAAACAGCCCAGACTGTAGGCTAAGGTCCATAAAATAGTTTCAGTGGTAAAGGTGATTTCCGCTCTGAGACCGTCAGGAGGTAGGCTTGGAAGCAGCCATCCTTTTAAGATAGCGTAACAGCTCACTGACCTAGAGTAGAAGTCCCGCCAATTTTGAGGGCTTAAAACTATTACCGAAGCCTCAGACAAAGAATGTAAAAATTTAATCATTTTTACATTCTTTGTGGTAGCAGAACATTCCGTAGGTCGTAGAAGTTTTGACGTAAGTTAAGATTAAGATATCGGAAGTGAGAATACTTGCATGAGTAGCATAAAACAATGAAATTAAAGCATTGTGGCCGTAAGTCCAAGGTTTACGATCTTAAGTAAAACTGGGTCGTGAGAGGGTAATACCTCGATTTAAAACGGTCCCTAAGCTGTTAAGCTAAGGCTTACAGTAATGGGTAAGATTAAACTGTTAAAAGTTGCTGACGAAAACTTCACCTTATTCTTGAATTTGTCAAGGGTGAGTTATTTTTTCCAAGAAAAAGGCACTTTATTTATACCGTACCTTAAACCGCCTCAGGTGGACGGGTGGAGAACACTAAGGCCTTGAGATAACCCTGTTGAAGGAACTCGGCAAAATGACTCTGTAACTTCGGAATAAGGAGTAAAGATATGTAGCGCAAGCTTTTGTCTTTGTCACAAAATCGGGGGTGGCGACTGTTTATTAAAAACACAGGTCTCTGCTAACTCGTAAGAGGATGTATAGGGACTGACACCTGCCCGGTGCCGGTAGGTGAAGCTTTGATGTTTACGCATTGAGGTCAAACCCCGGTAAACGGCGGCTGTAACTATGACGGTCCTAAGGTAGCGAAATTCCTTGTCGGGTAAGTTCCGACCCGCATGAATGGTGTAACGACTTCCCCGCTGTCTCCAACAGGGACTCAGTGAAATTACATAGGTCGTGAAGATGCGGCCATCCCACAGCTGGACGGAAAGACCCCGTGCACCTTTACTATAAGCAAATATTGTAGGTCAAAGACTCTAGTGTAGAATAGGTGGGAGCTTATGATTCTTTCTCGTTAGGGATTGATGAAGCGATAGTGAAATACCACCCAGAGATCTGTTGTCTTACTAACTAAGGGACAGTGTTTGCTGGGTAGTTTGACTGGGGCGGTCGCCTCCTAAAGAGTAACGGAGGCATACAAAGGTAGGTTCATCTCCTTTTAAGGGGAATCGAGTATAATGGTATAAGCCTGCTTGACTGAAAGAAAGACATTTCGATCAGAGACGTAAGTCGGTCATAGTGATCCGGTGGTTCTTCGTGGAAAGGCCATCGCGCAATGGATAAAAGGTACGCCGGGGATAACAGGCTAATGATCCTCTAGAGCCCCTATCGACGGGTTCGTTTGGCACCTCGATGTCGACTCATCACATCCTGGAGCTGGAAAAGGTTCCATGGGTTCGGCTGTTCGCCGACGAAAGTGGTACGTGAGTTGGGTTTAGAACTTCGTGAGACAGTTTGGTCCCTATCTTCTGTGGGTGTTTGAAAATTCCGAGGACTAGACCTTAGTACGAGAGGACCGGGAAAACTCGATCCCTTGTGTTCCGGTTGTTCCCTAAGGGGCATCGCCGGGTAGCTACATCGAGAAGAGATAATCGACCATTAGGCGAGAAACTCGCCTCTAGTAAAGTTTTCGCAAGGGGGTGGAAGACTACCACTTAGATAGGCGGGAGGTGTAAGAGCCGTGAGGTTTTCAGCTGACCCGTACTAATCCCTAAAGATTAATTATAGTGATTTTGTTTTCAGACTAAAGTTTAACAACTTTTCGGGCGTATAGCTCAGTTGGTTAGAGTGGTGGACTTTTAATCCGAGGGTCTTGGGTTCAACTCCCAATACGCCCAAATATGTTTGGATTAAATTTGCTCGAAGGGGTACGTGTTTTATCAATTATTTTTATAATTAAAGTTGAACACGTACCCCTTCGAGCAACCTAACAATATGCCCTTAATAGGTTAGTGGGGATATAACTCAGTTGGTAGAGTGTGTGCTTTGCAAGCATGAGGTCAAGAGTTCGAGTCTCTTTATCTCCTTAAAATTTTAAGGGAGCATAACTCAGTGGTAGAGTGTGTGCCTTACAAGCACGAAGTCGGGAGTTCGATCCTCTCTGCTCCCATTCTACGGTAATATTTATAAAAATTTTTTTATCGTTAAAGTGTCTCGTTATTTGATTTTTTACCCTTTTAAAAATGTTAGTTCAAGCTGCTAAACTTTTGGGTGCTGGTTTAGCTACTATTGGTTTAGCTGGAGCAGGTGTGGGTATTGGAACCGTATTCGGTGCTCTTGTTTTGGGTACCGCGCGTAATCCTTCTCTGAAAGATGAGTTATTTAGAATTGCTATTTTAGGTTTCGCTTTAACTGAAGCGATTGCCTTATTTGCTTTGATGATGGCTTTCTTGATTCTATTTGCTCTGTAAGAAAATTCTCCAGTTGCAATTATAAAAATATTATTCTAGAGAGATATTGTAGGTTATTTTTTTTTATTAAGGCGGTGTAGTTCAGTGGTTAGAATGTTGGAATCATATCCCAAATGTCAAGGGTTCGAATCCCTTTCCCGTTAAATAAATTTAGTCTGTCAAGAAAAGTTAAATTTTTTATTGCGATTTTGGTGAAATTGGTAGACACGTCAGACTTAAAATCTGTTTCTATTTAAAGAGTATCGGTTCAAATCCGATAAGTCGCAAAATGGCGAGCGTAACTCAGTTGGTTAGAGTGTCAGGTTGTGGCTCTGAAAGACGGGGGTTCAAATCCCCTCGCCCGCCTTGGCTAGATAGTATAAAGGTCTAATGCGGTGGGTTGCAAACCCATAAATGAGGGTTCAAGTCCCTCTCCGGCCTTCTTCAATAGCTCAGTTGGTAGAGCATGTGGCTGTTAACCATAAAGTCGTTGGTTCAAGTCCGACTTGGGGAGATAAAAGATTCCGAATAAAAGCAAATTTGAATTTATATAGTTTGGATAGCTCAGTTGGTAGAGTGAAGGACTGAAAATCCTTAGGTCGTCGGTTCAAGCCCGATTCCAAACAAAAGCAATGCTTGCAAAGATAATCAATAAATTACGTAATGGGTATATGGTGTACCATTTTGGAGTATCTTTTAAGGAAGTACGCTTTTGTACTAAAGTCCTAGATATTTTATGGAAAGAAAACTTAATTAAGGGGTATACAAAAACAAATGAAGGTGTCATTACAGTCCTTCTTAGGTATCATGATGGGTCTCCCATTTGTACTCGGCTTGTTATTATTTCTCGCCCACGTGATCGTATTTATCTTTCTTTATTAGATGTCGCTCGTTTATCAAATGATTTCGGTGTGTTGGTTTTATCAACAACAAAAGGTATTATGACTCATGAACAATGTATACGTAAAGGGGAGGGTGGAGAAATTTTAGCATATGCGTCATGACAATTCCAGTATTTAGATTACCTATAGGTGTTAGGTGTTCAAGTATTAATGGTAAAGTGAGTGTATCAGGGGCTAAAGGAGTTGTAATTTTTGATTCCGTTAGTAACCTTCACAGAAAAGGTAACATGGTTCTTTTTTTACCCTATTTAACACCTTATGAAAGTTCTCTTTTTACTCAAGCTATTTTTGGGGTTGTCTTAGGGTATACTATAGAATTAAAGCTTAAAGGGATTGGCTACAGAGTACGCAAAGAAAAAGAAAAACTTATATTTTCTCTAGGTTACAGTAAGTCTGTTATAGTTGATATCCCTGTAGATGTTTCAGTAAATTTAGGTAAAAAAACATTTTTATTAATTTCTGCAAATTTAGGGGTTTTACAAAATTTTGCAAGTAGTATAAGAAGGTATCGTTACCCGGACTCATACAAAGGGGCTGGGGTTTTATATGAAAATGAAATAATAGTGTGTAAGGAAGGTAAAAAAACATAATGGTTAGAACAGAGCATTCTCGTCTTCTTTCTTTTTTAATTGGATCTTCTGGATATTTAGTTCCTCGTCCCTTTAATGAGGATGTTCGAATTTCAAAGACAATGCACCCCTATCTTTTAGGGAAACGTAATATTTATTATTTTTATAATCTTGAAAAAAGTTTATACGGTATACGTGCAACTTTAGAAGTTTTAAAAAAAATAATATTGTCGGAGGGGAAAATTCTTTTTGTTAGTGATTATCCGCTTTTAAAAATTTGTCTTTCTCATCAGCCTGATATAAGTTATATAAAATGGAAACGTAGTTATTTAGTTAAATCAAAAGATGTTGATTTGGTGTTTTTAAGTGATATAGAAAAAGAAAATTTAGTGGAGGCTCATAGAAAATGTCTGTTATTGGTTGGTGTTGGAAGTCCTACTATGAGCAAAGTAACTTATCCTTTTAATTTAAATATTGAGTCACCTTTGTTATCTTCTTGGTTTTTTAGCTTAATTTATATGACTTGTGTTAAAGGTAGTCGTATGAAATCAACAAAAAAAAAACGTGTGTTTTCTAGTCTTTTAGGAAAGGCTCAGTTAAAAGGGGTTAAAAAAGAATCACGAAATGCTCTTAAATTTAAGGGAGAAAGTAATAATAAATAATGCGGTTTAAACACAGATATAAATCTTGTTTATGGTCTAGAACTGATATTTGGGGGGATTTGTTATCTAAAGAGAAAACGTTTCTTCGTCCTAAGTGGGATAGTATTATAGGGGTGTTGGGAAGCCAAAAGCGTCGTCATCGTCCTCTTGCCAATATAAATAGGTACCGTCATCCTTTATGTCATGATTATAATTTTCTTAAACCTCGGGTTCGACCAAATCAAACTTTTAAATACAACCGTATTAGTTTTCGGAATACTTTGTCTATTTTATTATGTATAAGACGTTTTTATGGGGATTTAAGTCACAAAGCGTTTAAAAATTTGTGTAAACCGTTAGTTGCCTTAAAAAATCCATCTCAAAAATTAATTGGGTCTTTAGAAGGACGCCTGGATATTAGTTTATATCGTTTAGGTTTTTTTCATTCAATTTATTACAGTCGACAGGCTATTCTGCACAGTAAGGTGTTAGTAAATGGTAAAAAAATAGGGCATGGTGGGTTTACTCTTCAAAAAGGGGATTTTGTTGAATTTTGTCCGTCACACCGTCAAGCTATTCGAGCTAGATTAGTAGCACGTTATAAACGTTTCCGCTCTTTTCATGTAAAATTGGAGCGTTGGCGATTATCTAATAGGTTTAAGTTTGAACTTCATCTTCAGCCAACACCAAAATGGATACAGACAGATTACTCAAATTTAAGTTTTATTCTTTCAGCAGATGTTTGTGCTCCTGTTATGTACCCTTTTAGAGTAGACGTAGATGAAGCGCTTTGGTCTTCTAAGTATGGTTTTTTATAGTTTTTTATTAGTGGGTTATTTTATTAATCCTAGGTATTCTTTACAATTATATTATTGTATTATTTAATTTATTATGTGGCTAACTTTCCTAACTATTTTTTTAAATATTCTTGATCTTGTTATTCCTTTATTAATTTCTGTAGCCTATTTTACCTTAGCGGAGCGTAAAATTATGGCGGGAATTCAAAGAAGACGTGGTCCAAACGTTATTGGTTATATGGGATTACTTCAGCCCCTAGCTGACGGACTTAAACTTTTTGTTAAAGAAACTGTTTTACCCACGAATGCAAATATTGTGCTTTTTGTATTAGCTCCTCTTTGTACTTTTATTTTAAGTTTGATTAGTTGGGCTGTTATACCGTTCAGTTATGGTAATGTTATTGCAGATTCTCAGTTGGGGGGTCTTTATTTTTTAGCTGTTTCTTCTCTTGGTGTTTACGGGGTATTGATCTCAGGTTGGTCAAGTAATTCAAAGTATGCTTTTTTAGGGGCTTTACGTTCCGCGGCGCAGATGGTTTCGTATGAAATTTCAATGGGTATTAGTCTTATTAATGTTTGTTTATGTGTAGGTACCTTAAATTTAACGGAAATAGTAATTGCTCAATTAGATATCTGGCTTGTTTTTCCTTTATTACCAGTTAGTATAATGTTTTTTATAGGGTGTTTGGCTGAAACTAATCGTCATCCTTTTGATTTACCAGAAGCAGAAGCAGAGTTAGTTTCGGGTTATAATGTAGAATATTCAGCTATGGGATTTGCTTTATTTTTTTTAGGTGAATATGCTAATATGTTAGTTATGGGGGGGTTAACTTCTATTTGTTTTTTTGGTGGGTGGTTATCTCCCTTTAATATAGGCATTTTACCTGATGGTATTTGGTTTGGTTTAAAAATATGTTTTTTTGTTATTTTATTTATTGTTATGCGTGCTATTTTGCCCCGTTATCGATATGATCAACTGATGAAGCTGGGTTGGAAATGTTTCTTACCCCTCGCATTAGCGTTATTTTTTGTCTCCGTAGGAATTCTTATGGGATTTGATTGGTTACCCAACTAGCAATTGTTTTTTATACTCTTCATGCAAAGACCAAACTTTTAATTGTATCTCATAAAAAACAATAAAAGGCAACCCTATTAAAGTTTGGCTTAAAACGTCTGGGGGGGTTATAAAAGCTGCGATAGAAAAAGCGGTTATATAAGCTATTCCGCGATATTTAACCCACGTTTGTCTATTAGTATAAATTTGTATAATATTCAGAGTAATTAGGCAAGGAAAGCTAAGAGTTAGCGCTTTGTTTAATTGTTGTAAATGATTTAAATAATCTTGCAGTCTCGGTTCAAAAGTTAAATCTATTGCCGTAAAGTTTTGGGAATAGGTTGAAAAAAGTTCCCAGAATACTTTAACAATTATGGGAAATACAAATATATATAAGCAAGTATAAAATAAAAATGCTGTAATTAAAAGATTAAAAATTGTATTAGCTTCGAAAGCGTATAACCCTGGACGTAAAAAAAGGTACAATTGTGTTAGTGTTATACCGAGACCAAAACTAAAGCTAAAAATAGTACAAATCTGTAGGTAGGTAAAAAAAATTTCAGTTAATCCTGTACTAACAAAGTGTGATAATCCTTTAGGCAAAAAAATAAAAATTAATCCTTGTTTATAGGTATACGTTGTACTAAAGAGAAAAATTGTTCCGAAAATAGCGTAAGCTAGGCGGTATTTAAGTTCTTGTAAATAATATATTGAGGTTTGAAGTCTGTTCATAAAAAAAGAAGAGTCAAGGGAAGATAGTTCAATTGGTAGAACTTTGGTCTCCAAAGCCAAGGGTTGGGGGTTCAAGTCCCTCTCTTTCTGTTTATCTGTCTAAGCCTTAAATAATATGAGAATAAGTTTTTTGCAATTTTTATTTTTATTTTTTCTCGGTCTTCTTTTTTTTGCTGATTTACCACAACTCATTAAGGGGGTGAAGCAAAAAATTAAAGCTTATATAAAAAAGCCCCAGTAAAAAATTTTACTGAGGCTTTTTTAGAAGACGTAGTTAAAAACACTTTGTAGTACGGCGGTTTGTAGTTTAATTGGCAAAACATAGTTCTCATGAAGCTACCAATGTAGGTTCAACCCCTGCCAAACCGAGTTTTGGTGTTTGAGAAATGGAGTCTAGCCAAGCTGGTAAGGCGCCCGTTTTTGGTACGGGGATCGGAGGTTCGAGTCCTTCGACTCCAAAAGCTGAGGTGGTGGAATTGGTATACACGCTGGGTTTAGGTTCCAGTCCTTAACGGGATAGGGGTTCAACTCCCCTCCTTAGTAATGTCAAGGCCAAACATCAATCAATGGTTTAACAAAAGTCAAGGGAAAAAGCAAACAAGAGTGAAGAGTGTAGGTCTTCGCGGATGCCCCCAAAAAAGAGGTGTTTGTTTAAAAGTATTTGTTTGTTCCCCTAAAAAGCCCAATTCTGCCCGACGTAAGGTTGTTAAAGTTCGTTTATCTAATAAAGTCAAATTAACAGCTTATATTCCTGGTCAGGTTCACAGGTTGCAAGAGCACTCACAGGTTTTAGTGCGAGGCGGTAGAATTCCGGACCTTCCTGGGGTTAAATACCGTCTAATTCGAAATAAATTAGATTTAGAGGGATTACCTGGCCGTAAAACCTCCCGTTCGAAATATGGTACAAAAAAAATAGATAAAGGATGCTAGTTACTGATCAGGATTTATTACAACAGCAACAAATGAATGCTTCTGTTAAACATATTAAGGCTAGTTCACACGAACATACACAATCTAGTAAATTTTTAGGTATTAAAAGTGACCCTTTAGTAAAAAAAATGATTAATCTTTTAATGCGCGACGGTAAGCGTTCAAAAGCGGAAAATGTTTTAAATAAAGCTCTTCAATCTCTTGATCGTGATTATCCTGGGCGGGCTATACATATTTTTTATTTAGGTATTCTTGCGGTTAGGCAAGATATAGGTGTTCGTCTTAAACCAAAACCCAAGACACGTCGGAACAAGCAGTCTTTTAATGTCTATTTGCCACGCGTAATATCTCCTATTTGTGGTATTAATCTTGGCATGAGGTCATTGTTAAAAGTAAGTAGAGACCAGTCTATAACCTCTCCTTTATGGGAAAATTTAAGTAAAGAATTACTTAAAGCATCACAAAGTAAAGGGGAGGTTGTTAATAAAAGGTATAGTTTAAATAAGTTGGCTGTTTCTAATAAACGTAGAATTCATTTTGGTGTTCGTTATTGATATTTTAATTTTTAAAAATAAATTATGGATTTTATTCATTTTTTCTTCGTCTCTGCTTTATTGTTTGTTATAGGTGTTGGGGGTGTTATTTTAAACAGAACAAATATTGTTGTTGTTCTTATGTCTTTAGAGCTTGCTCTTCTTTCAGTAAGCTTAAATTTTATTGTTTTTTCTGTATGCTTAGGTGATTTAATGGGTCAAATATTCGCTATTTTTATTCTTATAATCGCAGCTTGTGAATCATCAATAGGGTTAGCTATTATTTTAGTTTATTTTCGAGTTAGGGGTAGTATACGTATTGATCAAGCTTCATTATTGAAGTCTTAATGGGCAGGCTTCCATGGTGAAACTGGTAGACACGGCAGATTCAAAATCTTTTGTCTTTTGACGTGCTGGTTCGAATCCGGCTGGAAGTAGTAAATATGATTAGAACCCAAAGTCTTCTTAAAGTTGTAGATAATTCAGGAGCTAAACTGGTTAAATGCATAAAAGTTAAAAAAAAAAGTGGTAAGGCACATGCTAACGTAGGGGATGTTGTTCTTGTAGCCGTTCAGAGCCTTCGACCCCGCTATGGTAGAAGGGTTAGATTAAAAATGAATAAGTCGGAAGTCCATCATGGTGTTATTGTACAAACACGTAGACTTTTTCGAAATAAGGCTGGCGTAGGTGTTTCGTTTGCGTCCAATTCAGTAGCTCTTATTACCCCACAGCAAAAACCTATTGGAACTCGAATATCAGCTATATTGCCGAGTAGATTAAGGGGGTTGAAATGGTCCAAATTAGCTGCTATGGCTAAAAAAATTATATAATTGTCTCTATGCATCCTTTTGAAAAACACTATTCCGAGGTTGTGAAAAAAGATTTAATTCTTAGTGAAAACATCTCAACGGTTTCTTTGTTACCAGGTCCAAAAAAAATATCTATTTGTTTAGGTGGGGAAAGTTCAGATGAAAATTATGTGGTTGCGTGTCTTGGCGCTTTGAACATTGTTGGAGGCCAAAAGCCTTATTTTATACAGCAAAATCCTTCTCAACAAAGAAACAGTGGCCCAAGAGAGGGGGTAGGGGGTAAAGTTACTTTGAGGCGAGAGTCTATGTACCTTTTTTATTATAAATTATTATTTCATGTGTTGCCACGTGTACGTCAATTTGAAGGTTTACGAGCACCCGCTCATAAAAATATATATTGTTTTGTTTTAAAAGATATTTTTTCTTTTGAGGAATTGGTACCATTATTTCCTTATTTTGAAGAGGTTGGTTCTCTTCAATGTCAATTTCATTTTACAACAAAAGATAAATCTGAGACTAATGTTTTAGGGCATGGTTTACAGGTTTGCTTTTTTTCTAGTGGAAAATAGGAAAAGCGGAAGTAACTCAATTGGTAGAGTGTAAGCTTGCCAAGCTTAAAGCTGAGGGTTCAAATCCCTTTTTTCGCTTTGGTTTTTAATTATACAGTTGCGATAGTGTCGTATTTATATGGCTTTTAGTTGTATTGTAGGTAATAAAAAAGGAATAGCTCGGACTTTATTAATCTTTATTTATATCGTTGTATTTAATTAAAAGAAGGCTAAGTGCTTTTTTTTTAAGAGTTTCTGTATTACTTTTTTCTAAAAATTTAATAGAGTACCATTTTTTATCTATAGATATACCTAGGCAATCGAGTTTCGAAGCGATTTCAGGCACGTTGTCCTGCAAGTCTTGTAACGTTTCATATATTATCATGACAATTGGGCATCCTATACCAAGTTTGGGGGGGTTAAGATACAGGGGTACAGAGTATAATTTTGCATTTTTCAATGATACTCGTATTTTTGATATTTGAGAAGATTTTAAATTACTACCATTAAACAATGCAAAAGTTCGTTGTTCTGGTAAAAAAAATCTTTTTTTTCGGAGATGTCTTTTTCTAGGGGTAAACATAGCTTATAATTGGTAAATTTTAACCTTTAGTGGGAGCTTATTAGCTCCTGAGTGTAAAGCTGGTATACCTTGCTCATCATCGATACCATATAGTAAAAATAAAGTTTGTCCAGCAGATATCGAGGCAATCCAATGATCAACTTTCCCTTTTCCTTTCCCCATACGGGCCGCGGAAGCTTTACGGCTTATAGCAATGTCCGGGAAAATAAGAATTTCAAGTTTACCTTCTCTTTTAACTTTACGTCTAATATTTTGTCGGGCTGATTCGATTTGACGCCCGTTTAAATAACCTGAGCCCATTGCAATTACAGCAAAACAGGTTAATTCTGTTAGCTTATGGGTTTTACCTGATGTATTAGGTAATCCTCGGGGTTTAAAGTATTTGCGGTATTTTGTTTTTTTAGGTTGCATTATCGTTTTTGTTCCAGTTACATATCCAAATTTTTAATCCTACGCTCCCATAACCAGTTTGTGTTTGTGCATATTCTGCTTGTATATTTTTACTTAACTGACTAATAGGCATTTGTCCCATTTGATATTTCCACACCCTGCTTCTCCCTTTTGCTTTGTGAGTAAATCTCCCCTTTATTTGTATTTTTAACCCTTGTATTTCTTTGTATTCTTGTAAGGCTTGGAATCCTTGCTTAATATATGCTAAAAATTGGTAATGTCTTTTTCTTCTTTGTCTTGAGCATATATTTTGTTTTAAAAACCTAGCCAGGCTTGTGGCGCTTGCTTTATTTTTTATAAGTAAATACATCAGTTGCATACCATATCGGGCATAATCATACCTTATATGGTTAAAACTTTTAGTAAAATAAGCCATTTGTCTTCGGGCGGGTTTAGGTACCGACCTCATATAAGTTTTTACTCTATTAATTCGTAACGTGACTTTTTTAGTACCCGTAAATTTTTGTATTAATTTAACAGCACTTTGCAGTCGACACGCTACTACAGTCCAAGATTGTTTTTTGCTGATTATTTTATTTTCTTTATAACGTCTAGATTTTAAACGTCGTTTTGAACGAAAGTGTAGGTGTATAAGATCAGCTTCTACAAGAATTAGTCCAAGATGCCGATTAACTTGTATTTTATCAAGATAGTGTGTTGTTCCTAAACAACAAGATTCTATTAGTTTTTGAATCATGGTTAAAATAAAAAAAAATCGTGGTTCGTCCCAGTGTGTACATCCTTGATAAAGGTTATTTTCTGGTCTTAAAATAGTAGGATGAGCTTTTTGTGCCATTTATTTTTTTTTTTTTGCTACAAAATTTTTTCGTGTCGTTACAAACTCTCCTAATTTATGTCCAACCATTTCAGGTTTAATTTTGCGACTAATCATGTCTTTTCCATTGTATATTTGTAATTTCAAACCAACAGCAGCTGGATAAATAGTAGAACGTCTGGACCATGTAGGTTTTTTTTCATGTTGTGGGGTTAATCTTTTTAACAGACTTTTATCTATAAATGGTGTTTTCCAATTAGATCTTGACATTTGGTTTTGGTTGGATCCTACTAGTACGGGTAGAGGGCCCTTTTGTTGGTTTGCCCCATGGAGTTACAGACGAGCGTCCACCTGATGTTTTCCCCTCCCCACCACCATGTGGGTGGTCTATTGGGTTCATGGCTACTCCGCGAACAGTGGGGCGCCTCCCCAACCACCTGGATTGACCGGCTTTTTTAAGCTTTGTAAACTTTGAATCTGGGTTGCTAACTACACCGTTGGTTGCTATTGTTTTTATATCGAACCAACGGTATTGCCCGGATTTTAAACGAATTTTAGCTAATGTTTTAGTCCTTTTTAAAATACGACCAAACGCACCTGGCGCTCTTAAAATTTTCCCATCTTTTCCAGGGGATAAGCTCAAGTTATAAATGAGACTTCCTGTTAGTATGTTTTGTAAAATTTTACTGTGTCCATTTTGAAGACCACTACGTGTTGAGTTTGACCGTATAACATCTCCTTTTTTTATTTTTGTAGGTGCTATTATATAATTGTGTTTTTTAGTATCTGGATTAAAAATTCGTGCTAAAAGGGCGGATCTGTTCGGATCATATTCTAAACCTATGACTATTCCTTGGGTTGATTTCCGCTTTAGGTCAATATCTCTATATAGTCGGGAATGTCCCCCACCACGATGCCATGCGGTTATATGTCCTTTATTATTTCGTCCGGTTGATCGCTTATATGCTTGCCTTTGCGATTTTAAGGGAGGAGTGATAAAAATTGGGTTATTTTGTTTCATATAATATATTAAAAACCTAGTTATGCCTTTTATTATCGGTACCCCTATTCCAGAAGACAAAGTATTGGTGCAGTCTATATCTCACATATATGGTATAGGTTTGTCTCAATCTAAAATTTTATGCAAAAAAGCTGGTTTTGGTTCTGATTCACGTGGGAGTCACGTTACTTTTCTCAAAGGAAAGAATTTAGAAAACTTAGCGGAGGCTACCCCTCTTCCTTTAGGTGCCGATCTTAGGCGTTTTAAAAATGATAAGATTCGGCGTTTGTGTGTTTTGTCGACATATCGTGGGTTACGGCATCGTAAAGGTCTGCCGGTTAGGGGTCAACGTACCCATACAAATGCAAAAAAACGGCAATTATTAAAGCTTAATGTTAGTTAAAATTGATAACATAAACTTACTATCTAATCCTGTTAAACTATCAGCAGTAAGTTCAGTAATAGAAGGAGTTTCAGCTATTTCTACTAAATTTCTATCTAAGCAAACACAAGAAAAAAAAGGTATTATCATTATAAAATCAACAAAAAGAAATGTGTTTTGTACTTTAATGGACACTGCTGAAAAAAAAGTAAAGACTAGTTGTTCTTTAAGGGTCCCTTCTTATGTTAATGAGTATAATGAGCGGGAAAATCTTTTTACACGTGGGTTACTTTTAGGTAATTTATTTGGGGATAAAGCTATCAGGTTAGGTTATACAGAATTTGCAATTTATTTGGGGTCTGGTATTAACAAAGGACGGAGAGGGGTTGTAAGAGGGCTTAGTAAAAAAGGAGTTAAAATTACTTTTTTGTATCTAGGTACACGAGCCCCTCATAATGGGTGTCGTCCTGTTAAAGTTCGTCGTAAAAAATTTCGTACAAAACCTAAAACATCAAGGTAAAATTAAATTGTGAAGGAGTGACTGAGCGGTTAATAGTGGCAGATTGTAAATCTGTTGGTTTTTCCATCGTAGGTTCGAATCCTACCTCCTTCTTGTTCATTTTAATGAAAGCTAAAGCTAAAATGGTTCAACGGCATCCATTTCATTTAGTTGACCCTAGTCCCTGGCCTTTAGTGGCTGCTTTAGGTGGCTTAAGTTTAACTTTTGGTGGAGTGTTATTTATGCATAACTATAAAGGGGGGGGAGAATTACTTTGTTTAGGGGTTTTTACTATTTTATATGTTATGTTTACTTGGTGGAGAGATGTTGTTCGGGAAGGGTTATTTGAAGGTCAACATACATCATCGGTTCAGCAAGGACTACGTATGGGTATGATACTTTTTATTGTATCTGAAATTATGTTTTTTTTTGCTTTTTTTTGGGCTTTTTTTACTTCATCAATTTCTCCTGTTTTTAATATTGGTGGTGTTTGGCCTCCTGCGGGGATAGATGCTATTAGTCCATGGGGTTTACCATTTTTAAATACTATTTTATTGCTTTCTTCTGGGGCAAGTGTAACATGGGCTCATCATGCTATTGTTGCTGGTTTTAAAAAAGAAGCTTTACAAGGTTTAGGGGTAACATTAGCGTTTGCAATTGCCTTTACAGGTATGCAGGGTGTTGAATATATGCATGCTCCTTTTGGCATGTCGGACGGGGTATATGGTTCTGTATTTTACATGGCTACAGGTTTTCATGGGTTTCACGTTATTATTGGAACTATATTTTTAGCTATTTGTACTCTACGGCTGTATTGGGATCACTTTAGTCGTCAACACCATTTTGGTTTCGAGGCTGCTGCGTGGTATTGGCATTTTGTTGATGTTGTGTGGTTATTCCTTTTCCTCACTATTTATTGGTGGGGGTTTAATGTAATCATCTAGTTTTATTTAATGGGAAAGGCTAAAAGATACAGTGAAGCTGATTTAGCCGATTTTTATTCAGTAAGTCCTGTGTTTAAGAAATATTCTCAGCTTCACCTCTGGTCAGAGAATTTTAGTGAGTACTATAATCTTAAATATTGTGAGGTTTATCTTTCTCAATATATTTTTGGATGCACTCAAAAATATATTTTAGAATATTTTAGTAAGTCTTTTTTATTAACTATTCAAAACAGTCCAAACTTTTTGAAGTTTATAAAATCAGGTTTTTTCAAGTATATTAATGATCATTTTTTATTATTGTTCCAAAACAACTATTTTTTTTGTTTTGAGGAACCTCATGAAGAAGTAGAAATTTTTGTAGAAGAATATTTTCAAAGATATATTCAAAATTTTTTTGAGCGCGATTTGTTGATGTGTCTTATCACATGTATTAACAACAGAGTACCCAAATCTTTTGATGTGTATTTAAATATTCGTATTAAATCTTTTTATAAGGATCTTCTGTTTCGTGAGTCAAATATCAAGCCTTTGTCCAACCCAGTGGTACTTATAAATTTTACAGAAAGTAAAAGGTGCGAGTATCATTACTTGGGGTTTGCTGATTATAAAAAGAAAAAATCTTTTTGTAGGTTCGCAATTAATACTATTATTAAAAGGGAATGCTCATATCCATTTTTAGTATATTTCAGTTATAAAATTTATAAATCCTTAAATACAAGTAAAGAGGTATCAGGTGTTATAAAATCAAGTTTTCTAAGTTTTTTTTTAGAGGATACGATGTATAATTGGGGTCATTTAATAATTAATAGCTATAACAAGACATATCCACAAACTTTTAATTATCTTTTAATTTCGGTCTATAAAACTTCTGGGGTGTATAAATATTTTACACCTTATAAAAAGGTAGAATATTATTTAAAAGTTTATTCTTTGTTATTGCTTAGATATATTTGGTGTTTTTATACTTTTACTAAATGTATTTATAAATTACCTAATAAACTTTCTTTTAATGCTATAATAAAAGGCAATGATATTTGTAACGAGGACTTTCAGGTTTTGTTGTGGTCGTCTAAGGTTTTAGTCCGTTATTATAAGAAAAAAAATGATATAGGTATTTACCGTGAAAGTACTAATGTTTTTTAGAGCGAAAAGTGACTTTATATAAAACCATTTTAGGTTACTATTAAGGGTCTCTCAAAATGGGGTGATTATAGCCGATAATAAATTTTTATATTGTAATTCATTTATAAGGATGTTTTTACTGTTTCTGGTTCTAAAAAAGTTTAGAATATTTAACATATTTTGAGAGTTTCGTTTTTTGAATATGAAAAAAACATTTATGGTATTTTATAAAGAAATTTTTCCTCAAGTTCCGTGGTAATAATTTGATACCGTTTAAGGTGTCTTTCCAACGGATTAACTAAAGGTCTTATAAATAAACTTTTTTATATCTTTTAACAGTTTGATAGCTAACTATTTAGCTTATATTATTTTTTATCTATACATGTTTTACAGCCCATTAGAACAATTTCAAATACTTCCTCTTTTAAGTCTCGGTGTTGGTTTATTTGATTTTTCAATGACTAACGCAATGGTAACAACATGCGTTGGTTTAGCTTTTTTTGTTTTTATTTATTATTGTCTTTCAGTCTATGGATTAAGTTGTTTCCCAACTAGATGGCAATTAGTTTTAGAGAGTCTGTATTTAAGTACTGCAGGTCTTGTATGGGATAGTGTTGGTCAACAGGGTCAAAAATATTTTCCTTTTTTATTTGTCATTTTTAGTTTTATTTTGATATCTAATGTTTCAGGACTTGTACCATATTCTTTTACTATAACAAGTCATCTTATCCAGACAATGGTTTTGGCTTTGACAGTATTTATTGGTGTTATGATTATTTGTGCTTCTAAACATGGTTTTCACATGTTAAGTTTATTTTTGCCTGGTGGAACTTCTATGGTTTTAGCTTTTTTATTAGTTCCTATAGAAATAGTTTCGTACGTGTTTAAACCTCTTAGTTTGGCTGTTCGTCTTTTTGCTAATATGATGGCAGGTCATACATTACTAAAAGTAATTGCCGGATTTGCATGGGCTATGATGGGTAGTGGGGGGTTGCTATTAGTTGCTCATATCGTACCATTAGCGGTACTAGTTATTCTTTTTGGACTTGAGCTCGCCGTTGCTTTAATTCAAGCTTATGTTTTCACAATTTTAAGTTGTATTTATATAAACGACGCAATTGTTCTTCATTAATAGTGGCAAAGGATGTTAGTTTAAACTAACATCCTTTGATGTCTAATCTATTTTAAAAAAAATAATAGAGTGTAAAGTTTAAATAATTCTTTTTTAATTTTTATCTCTAAGCATTTTTAGCTCAGTGGATAGAGCATCGGTCTTCTAAATCGTGGGTCGTAGGTTCGAATCCTATAAAATGTAACGCATGAAATTCGCTTTAATATTCCAAAATGACACCGCGGCTTTTTTGCCTGAGTTGTTTCTTGCCATCGCTATATTAGTTGTTTTATTACATGGTAGTTTTTTAGGGGTATCCGCCGCTTCCCTTTATACTTACCTTACTCCAAGTATGGTTAGGTTAACATCAACTATATTGTTTGTAAGTTTACTTTTAGTGCTTAACAATCCTGTTGAATCTCAAACTTTGTGGAATTCTGTTTTTGTCACTGATAATATAGGTACTTGGTCTAAAGCAATTGTTTTTTTGGGTCTTATTTTTTGTGTGGCAGTAAGCGAATCTTATATGTTTTCAGCTCGTTTTAGAGCTTATGAGTTTTTTGTTTTTGTTATTGGTATTGGTTTAAGTTTATGTTTATTGATTTCTTCATACGACCTTCTTTCTATTTATTTAAGTATGGAATTTTTGTCGCTTATTTTTTATGTGTTAGCGGCGTGGAAAAAGAATTCGTATTTTTCTGCTGAGGCTGGGTTAAAATATTTTATTTTAGGGTCTGTTGCCTCTATATTTTTTTTGTTTGGAGCGTCTTTAATTTATTTTTCTATGGGTACCACTAATTTAGGTTCGTTAACTTTGTTAACAGAGAATTTAACAACGTCATCCCCTTTTATATATTTGGGTCTTATATGTGTGGTTTCTGCTTTATTGTTTAAAATAGGTGCCGCACCTTACCATATGTGGATAGCGGATGTTTATGAGGGGGCCCCCACTCTAGTGGGTTTTATTTTTGCTGTTATACCTAAATTTGCTTTTTTTGTTGTGATATTGCGCCTATCATTTACAAGTTTTTGGTCCTTTTTTCCGAGTTTATGGGAAAACTTTTTTTGTATCTGTGGCCTTCTTAGTCTTTTTATTGGTTGTATTTGTGGTTTAGGGGAAACAAAAATAAAGCGCCTTCTTGCCTTCAGTAGTGTAGGTCATGTAGGTTTTTTATGCCTTGGGTTAGCTAGTGGTAATATAGAGGGAATACAAGCAGTCTTATTTTATCTTTCTATTTATATGCTTACAGCAGCCTTTTTGTGGGTTTATATAGTGCATCTGGATTTATCTTCTACTTCTGGAAGTACTCTTTTAACGTTTTCAGATTCTATAGGATTGGTTCGATCAAATCCACTTATGGGGTTCGGGGTTGCATTAATGATTTTTTCTTTAGCCGGGATACCCCCTTTTGGTGGCTTTTTTGCTAAATTAAATATTTTTGTGAGTTTGGTAGATTCTTCGCTTTATATTGTATCTATTTTTGTTGTTATTACTAGTGTTATTTCAGCTTTTTATTATATACGGTTAATCAAAATTTTCTATTTTGAGAAGAATAAAAATTGGTTTTTTTTTACACCCTTATCAAAAGGTGCATCTATGGTTCTAGTGTTAAGCGGCTTTACTATTATCTTTTTTATGCTTAGCCCGAATATTTTTTATCTATTAACATACAAGGTAGGACTAGGTCTTATGTTTTAATAATTAGCTAATGTCTTTTACTACACATTCTAAACCTTTATCGCAATTATGGTCTCCATCGGTTATTAGCTCGTCATTGAGTGGTTTCTCTTCTAGGTGGTTATTTTCCACCAACCATAAAGATATTGGTACATTGTATTTAATCTTTGGAGGTTTTTCAGGTGTTCTTGGAACAGCAATGTCTGTTCTTATTCGTTTGCAATTGGCCAGTCCTGGAAATCAATTTTTAGGGGGTAATCACCAATTATACAATGTTATTGTAACTGCGCATGCTTTCTTAATGATTTTTTTTATGGTTATGCCAATTCTTATTGGTGGGTTTGGAAATTGGTTTGTACCTTTAATGATTGGTGCTCCTGATATGGCTTTTCCCCGTATGAATAACATTAGTTTTTGGTTACTACCTCCCTCTTTAATTTTGCTTCTAGCGTCCTCGTTGGTAGAATCTGGAGCTGGTACAGGTTGGACAGTGTACCCACCTCTTAGTGGTATTCAGGCACACTCAGGACCTTCTGTTGACTTAGCTATATTTAGTCTTCATCTTTCGGGTGCTGCTTCTATTTTAGGGGCTATAAACTTTATTACAACAATTTTTAATATGAGAGCACCCGGTATGACGATGGATAGATTGCCCCTTTTTGTATGGTCTGTCTTAATAACAGCGTTCTTATTACTGTTATCACTTCCTGTTTTAGCAGGTGGTATTACAATGCTATTAACAGATAGGAATTTTAATACTACTTTTTTTGATCCGGCCGGTGGTGGTGATCCGGTATTGTATCAGCATTTATTTTGGTTTTTTGGCCATCCTGAAGTTTATATTTTAATTTTACCTGGATTTGGTATTGTTAGTCATATACTATCTACTTTTGCTAGAAAACCTGTATTTGGGTATTTAGGTATGGTTTATGCTATGCTTTCAATTGGTATCCTTGGTTTTATTGTATGGGCTCATCACATGTTTACCGTAGGTTTGGACATCGACACAAGAGCTTATTTTACAGCTGCTACGATGATTATTGCGGTGCCTACAGGTATTAAAATTTTCAGTTGGATTGCTACTTTATGGGGTGGTTCTATTCGTTTAAAAACCCCCATGCTATTCTCAATTGGTTTTCTTTTCCTCTTTACTATAGGGGGGTTAACTGGGGTTGTTTTAGCTAATTCTGGGGTTGATATTGCTTTACATGATACATATTATGTGGTAGCCCATTTTCATTATGTATTAAGTATGGGAGCGGCTTTTACAATGTTTGCAGCTTTTTATTTTTGGATAGGTAAAATGACAGGTTTAGCTTACCCGGAAATTTTAGGTCAAATCCATTTTTGGCTTATGTTTTTGGGTGTGAATTTGACTTTTTTCCCAATGCATTTCTTAGGGCTTGCTGGTATGCCACGACGTATACCAGATTATCCTGATTCTTATGCTGGATGGAATGGTTTAGCCTCTTTTGGGTCAATTTTATCATCTATTGCGTCATTATTTTTTTTCTTTGTTGTGTACATTACCCTTACACGAGGATCTGTTGAAGAATCAAATCCTTGGGTAAAAGGTAGAGGTCTTGCTTTTCCCGTATTGCCTCGTAGATCCTCAAAAGTAGGTAATAAATAAGTATTAGTTATTTTGTTAAAATTGTAAACAGCAATTTAAATAAACGTTATAGAGTGTGTTAAGGTGGTTGTGTCAGGGCTTGTAACTCAGCGGTAGAGTGTACGCCTGATAAGCGTAAAGTCGATCGTTCAACTCGATCCAGGCCCAATTTATATTTATTTTATAAAATATTAAATAAACTATAGTGTGTATAACAAGTCCTTTTCGTCTAATGGTTAGGACGTTGCCTTTTCACGGCGAAAATACGGGTTCAATTCCCGTAAAGGATTAATTGGTATAAGAGTTATTTTTATTGATTTTAAATAAAATGTTCAGTTCTTTGATTGTATATGCTACAAGTCTTACGAGGCTTGTACCTGTTCAAACTTTTCAGGTGTTTGGGCATGAGATTGTTATTAGCGTATCCAAAAAATATTTGTTGGCTACATTAACTTTTTTACACCATCATAGTAATGGTAATTTTCAAATGCTGACTTCGATTTCAGGTGTAGATTATCCGGAGAGGGAAGAACGTTTTGAAATTGTCTATGACCTTTTAAATGTAAGGTCTAATTGTAGACTTCGAATTAAAACACACACTGATGAAATAAATCCCTTACCGTCTGTGGTAAGTCTTTTCCCGTCAGCAAATTGGTGGGAACGTGAAATTTGGGATTTATTTGGGGTTTTTTTCTCAAACCACCCAGATTTACGTCGTATTTTAACAGACTATGGTTTTGAAGGTCATCCGTTACGAAAAGATTTTCCTTTAAGCGGGTACTTTGAATTACGTTATGATGAAGATCAGCGAGTTGTTGTTTGTGAAGCGATTGAGTTAAGTCAGGAGTTTCGTTCATTTAATTTTCATGTACCCTGGTCACAAAATAATTTAATAAGTTGATGTCGAGGTTTAATGTAAATGCTATACTTAGTTGGGTAGATTCTCATATTATTGATTACCCAACGGCGATGAATTTAAATTATAATTGGAGTTTCGGTTCAACCGCGGGGTTTTGTTTGGTTATTCAAATTCTTAGTGGAGCTTTTTTAGCAATGCATTATGCAGGGGAAACCCATTATGCTTTTTCAAGTGTTGAGCATATTATGCGTGATGTTAAAAGTGGTTGGCTAATTCGTTATATGCATGCTAATGGAGCTTCTTTTTTTTTCATTGTTGTTTACGCTCATATTTTTAGAGGGTTGTATTATGGTTCTTATATGGAGCCTCGGCAACAATTATGGTGGTCCGGGGGGGTTATTTATGTTTTAATGATGGCAACAGCTTTTATTGGTTATGTTTTACCCTGGGGTCAAATGAGTTTTTGGGGTGCTACTGTTATCACAAGTTTATTTTCCATTTTCCCCTTTATAGGTAAAGAAGTTGTTATGTGGTTATGGGGGGGGTTTACTGTCGGTAATCCGACTTTAAATCGTTTTTTTAGTTTACACTATTTATTACCTTTTATTATCGCTGGTTTGGTTTTTGTTCACTTAGGCTTGTTGCATAAAGATGGTTCTAATAACCCTCTAGGTATTAAAACAAAAACAGCAAATATAAACTTTTACCCATATATTTATGTAAAAGATTTAGTAGCTTTTTTTGTTTTAATGTCCATGTTATCTATTGTCATATTTTATTTTCCTAATAGCTTAGGAGATCCTGATAATTATTTAGAGGCTGACCCTTATGGGACTCCAGCGCATATTGTTCCTGAATGGTATTTTTTACCTTTTTATGCTATTTTACGGGTAATTCCAAACAAAGTTGGGGGGATTCTTACTATGGGTGGGGCGATAGCTATAATTTTCATATACCCGCTTTTGAATACATCTATACTACGTAGTGGTAATTTCCGGCCAATTTATGCTGTAGTTTTTTGGCTTTTTGTTGCTGATTTTTGCTTATTGGCCTGGTCAGGAACTACCCCAGTAGATGATTATTTTAAAATAGTTGGAGCTGTTGTGTCTATAGGGTATTTTGCTTTTTTTGTTTTTGGTGGGTTATTTGTCGGTTGGTTGGAAAAAATGCTTGCTGTTCGGGTATTAAATATGCGCTCCCCTAAAAGGAAGTAATAATAAAAAGGTATTGGGGATAAAATGTTGGTTTTTGTTTAATTGTGCTCAGATCATGAAATTTTCACATAAAAATATCATTAGAATAACTTCAATTGTTTTTTTTTCCTTGTACTACTATTCCGTTGGGAGTATGGATGCTTCGCATCCATGGCAAGTGGGTTTTCAAGACCCTGCAACCCCAATAATGGAAGGTATCATTTTTTTTAATGGTTTGTTAATGACCTTTATGCTATTTATTGCTTGTCTTGTAGGTTGGTTACTCTATAAATCTTTAACGTTATTTAACGAAGCAGATCATAAAGATGCTGTAGGCTTTAATCATTCAACATTACTTGAAGTCGTTTGGACAATTATCCCAGCAGGAATATTAATGGTCATTAGTGTACCCTCATACAATTTATTGTATGCAATGGACGAGGTTATAGATCCTAGCCTTACTATAAAAGTTGTTGGTCACCAGTGGTATTGGTCATATGAGTGCTCTGATTTTGAAGTATCACCCTCCCTTAAAAAAGATGGGTTAAGTCAGGTTGAAATGAGTTATAAGGCTTTAAAAGATATGGCTGATTTGATAGAGTATAGCCGTGTAGAGGTGGCTAAAGGTGAAAAACAAACTCAAATCGGCATAGTTAAAGAGTTTTTGGAGTCATTTGAAAAAGATATGGAAGATGTACCCCAAGGTGCTGTTGATATGTTGTCTCGCCGCTTAGAATGGCTAGTTATAAATATTTTAGGTAATGAGGGCCGCAAAGAATTTTACGGACCGTTAGAATCACATTTAACAGGGGAAATGGTATCTGTTTTATCTGGAGTTAAAGAACAGTTATCAGAAGGCTCACTAATTAAAGAACAGCAAGATTTAGTCATTAAAGCTTTAAAAATTTTTAAACAATACATAAGGATTGTTAATGAAACTGAGCTTACGGCAAAAACAATGGATTTATTTAAGGCTTTAGATGAAATTAAACCAGGTAAAGGCAACACACCTTCAAGTGATGGTAGTTCTGGAGGTTTAGATTCCAATACAGGGTCTATTGTTGAGGAATTAAATAAAGTGGATGAGGCTAGTTATAAATGGTTAGAACTTAGATCAGCTGAAAATTTCTATGAAGGGGCTGAGACGGAATTAAGTAGAGCTTTAACACAAGTTTTTGAGGCAGAGTGTGTGTGTCTTAGAGCACTTGCACGTGGTGAGATAAAAATACCTATAGAGGAAATGATGGCTAATTTAGATGAAGGCAGAATAAGACTTGACAAAGCCTTAGTAGAAGCAGAAATTGCTGAAAATAATTTAATCGATACTCAGTTAATTGCCCATCAATTAAGATTGACTAGACCTGAAAGAGAGGGCTATAGTAGTGAGTTTGAGTGGGATACTGCTAATGTCGGGTTTAAGTTTTCTGATGCGGAATTAGAAAATGCAAAAATGGAGCTGAATAATGCTAAAGCTAGTGCCAAATGGGCAAAAATTGATTTGCTTGCCTCACAAGTTAACGCGTTAACTGCAGAGTATTTTCAAGCAGATGCTGAATGGGCTTCAAAAGATCCAGCTATAACGCGTAGTAAGGTACTACTTAAAGATGGTTATGACGGCTGGAATGAAAAATTAAAGTCAGAGTCAAAAAAGATTTTGGATAATCACGAGCTTAAGTTTATGCTTGCTCACGAAGAGTTAAAAAGTGTTAATACAATTTTAGATAAATTTCAATCTGGATTGACTGAAGAAGAGTTGAGTAAGTGTAACTCAATTGCGGATAGGGCAGAGGCTGAATTTATGTCTCTAGAAAAACAAGAAATATCAGTTGCAGAGGAATTTGAAAAAGGTAAAGATATTTTAGCAAATGCCAAAGAGGAACTGAGCAATTATAAAGCAGTATCAAATAGAGCTGATATTCGGTTAGAACGGTCTCAAATTGCGTTTGATAAATTAAAGGCAGTGTCAAACAGAGCAGAAGCGGTTTCAAAAGGTGCTGAGTCCTTTTACACTACTTCTAAAGAAAAATTGACTGGCCTTGAGTTAGGGTCTAGTTCTATTGCACCTAATATGATGTTGGACAGCCTTGTTGAAAAATATGGTAGTGTAAAGTCTGAATTTGATAAAGCAGTTTTTGTGGTAAACACAGCTAAATTAGATTTAGAGACCGCTAAAGAAAGGTTAGAAGTTGTTAAAGGTTATGTCATCAATACAGAGAAAAGACTCGATGACACCCCAGTTATTTACGAGTTACCTAAAGTAACAGACAAGCCTAAGGAATATTTTGACAACTTTTTATGGGAAATACATAATGAAGACCTTTTAACAGTAAAGGCCCAGTTAAAAGGCTCTGAAGCTGTGTTAACAGAGTCGAAAATAGCTTTGTTTAATGCGGAACAAGCCTTGACTGACTCTTTTATTAAATTAATTGAAGTAGAGTTAAAAAAGGGCAAAGCTTTGATAAATTTTTTAAAATTTGACGTGGATTCTAGTTTGGACCTCACTCTAAAAGAAAAATTATTAGATGCTGAGACATATATTGGAGATCTTCAACTAAATATAGGTAATACTGTTCGGGAAAAGGTAATATCTATGCTAGATGTTGAAAATTCTGATTGTCTTAAAGTTATACTTGATATGGTAGATAATGATCTATCCAAAGCATCTTCTATTTCAGGAGCGGTTAGACCAACATTTATTAATGAAATATCTAATTGTGATAGTTCAGGATTGATTGAATCCGCGGTAGATTCTGCTTGGGTAAAAACACTTAAAGTGGATGTAAGTGCTGCTATTTTAGATTATAAAGAGGCTTCACGTATACTAAGTCATGCTCGCAAAATATTAGACAAAACTGAATCTGATCTTTCGGTGACTTCTGAGTTTAGCGAAAATAACTCTATAGATAGCCTTTTCGCTCTTCAAAGAGCAACAGATGATAGTTTAGAAAATACGTCGAATGATATTAAAAAAGCCTTAGTATTTTCCTCAGCAATTGACGCTATTCTTGACCCAGGAAGTTTACAAGCAAAATCTTCTTGTGCGATATTAAAAGCAAAAGCAGAATTAGCGAATGTGAAATGGTTTGCAGCAAGAGTATCAAGAAGTTTGGATACTCCTATGCAGGAGGCAGTTAAACCTTTCAATCGTCAATTTTCTGATGTTTCAGTAATTGAATCTAACAGTGCTCTGGTGAGTGATGATGGCTTAAATGGTGCCGACGCTTCTGGTGAGGATGGTAATTCAGGAAATAAAAAATCCAAAGAAGAGATAAAAGAGATGTTGTCCAAATTAGAAAGTAGAGAAATTGATTATAGCCATATAGGTTTACGTGGTGAAGTTTTGCAAACACTTAAAGAATTAATTGAAACTGTAGACCAAAACACTGCGGATGATATTAAAAATATGTTGTATGAAGCTTTGCTTTTAATTACTACTGAAGAGGGTGAAAAAAATAAATCTTTAAAAACCCAAATTACTATGATTCATGATTTAATTGAGCATCATAGAGACAAAGATGTTGAAGAAGGTATAACAGAAAGACAACGTATAAATTTTGATTCATACCTTATTGCGGATGATGATTTAGTTATTCCCGAAGTATCAAGTACCGGAAAAGCTGGCAAAGTTTTCCGTCTTCTTGAGGTTGACAACCGTCTAGTTGTACCAACTAACACTCATATCCGTGTTCTTGTCACATCTGCTGATGTTCTTCATTCTTGGGCAGTACCAAGTTTAGGAGTTAAAGTAGACGCGTGTCCAGGTAGATTAAACCAAGTTTTCCTTTTTATTAAAAGAGAGGGGGTTTTTTACGGTCAATGTAGTGAACTTTGTGGTGTTAACCACGGTTTTATGCCTATTGTAGTTCAAGCGGTTAACCAAGACGAGTATATAACTTGGGTTGGTAAAAGATTATGCTCTTAACTTTTTTATTCTTTCTTCTTCTTTTAGGGATTGTTGGTTTAATTTTTATTCCTTCTAGTCAAAAGTTAATTATGCGACAATTTGCTCTCGGTATTACGTCGGCGGTTTTTGTCTCTTCATTGTTTTTGTGGTTAGGTTTTGATCACTCGACACCTAAATTTCAATTTGTTGTTGATAGCTTGTGGCTACCTATAGCCAATATTAATTTAATTTTAGGTGTTGATGGGATTTCTCTTTTTTTTGTTATTTTGACAACATTAATTTTCCCCCTATGTTTATTGGCTTCGTGGTCTTTTGATAAAGGGGAAGTTAAAACTTATTTAATAAGTTTTTTAAGTATGGAACTTGTGTTACTTTTAGTCTTTACTAATTTAGACTTATTATTTTTTTATATATTTTTCGAGGCTGTCTTGATACCTATGTTTTTAGTTATTGGTATATATGGATCACGTGAAAGAAAAATACGGGCAGCTTATATGTTTTTTTTGTATACCCTACTAGGGTCTTTATTTATGTTAATAGGTATCGTTTATATTTACTTATTTGCTGGGAGTACAAATTATGAAGTATTGTCCGTTATAAACTTTTCAACCTATGATCAAAAGTGGCTATGGCTTGCTTTTTTTGCGTCATTTGCTGCAAAAGTTCCTATGTTACCTGTGCATATTTGGCTTCCTGAGGCTCATGTAGAAGCCCCTACCGCAGGTTCAGTAATTTTAGCGGGTATTTTACTGAAATTAGGATCTTATGGATTTTTACGATTTTCCCTAGGCCTTTTTCCTTTAGCTTCCGTTTATTTCACGCCTTTTATTTTTAGTCTTAGTTTATTGGGTGTTGTGTATACTTCATTGACCGCTATTCGCCAAACAGATTTAAAACGTTTGATTGCTTATACTTCGGTAGCTCATATGAATTTAGTGATGATAGGTTTGTTTACCGGGACAGTAATTGGGGTGGAGGCAGCTATTTTACAAAGCTTAAGTCATGGTTTTGTGTCTTCTGCACTTTTTCTTATCATTGGAGTCTTGTATGACCGTTGGCATAGTCGAGTAGTTAAATATTATGGGGGTCTTACGCATACTATGCCAATTTTCATAATTATTTTTCTTTTTTTTACGATGGCTAATTTAGGTCTTCCTGGCACATCAAGTTTTATAGGGGAGTTTCTTTTATTAGTTTCAGCTTTTGAGGCAAATAGTACTGCTTGCTTTTTTGCAGCTACTTCAATGATTTTAGGGGGTGGGTATTCTCTTTGGTTGTTTAATCGTATCGCTTATGGTAATATTAAAATGGTCGGTCTTGATTTAAGCTTCAGAGAATTTATGATTTTTTTACCTCTTGTTATAGGTACTCTTTTTATGGGTATTTACCCTAATTTATTCTTTTCTGCAATGCATGCAACAGTTTCAAATTTGGTATGGGTTGATTTGTGGTTGTAGGTTGTAGTAGTGAAAAAGTTCTTTTAGTCTAATGCGTAGTTTAATATCTAGAAGGATAGTACCATTTTTTATGGTAAAGGTACGGGTTCAAGTCCCGTAAAGGACTAAGATGTATTTAAACATAGTTTTTCTACCCCTACTTGGTTCTCTTGTTGCAGGATTTTTTGGTCGTTTCCTTGGAGGCCGCGGTGCTGGTTTAGTAACTATATCTTGTATTTGCCTTAGTTTTTTTCTAAGTGGGCTTGCTTTTTATGAGGTAGGTTTAGGGGGGAGTTCAACTTACCTCTATTTAATGCCTTGGTTGGAGTGTGACTCTTTTCATGTTGATTGGGCTTTTTGCTTTGACAGTTTAACTGTCGTTATGCTTATTGTAGTTACTTTTATTTCAACTCTGGTACATTTATATTCCACAGAGTATATGGGAGGAGATCCTCATTTGCCTCGTTTTATGAGTTATTTATCATTATTTACATTTTTTATGTTAATATTGGTTACAGCCGATAATTTTGTTCAAATGTTTGTTGGTTGGGAAGGAGTTGGCTTATGCTCGTATTTATTAATTAATTTTTGGTTTACTCGTATTCAAGCAAATAAAGCTGCGATTAAAGCTATGCTAGTTAATAGGGTTGGTGATTTTGGATTAGCCTTAGGAATTTTTGGTATTTTTATTTGTTTTGGTGCTGTTGATTATGCTACTGTTTTTGCTTTAGCTCCCCAACTATCAACATTTAGTTTAAGTTTTTTTAATGTTGAATTTGGAGCTCTTAACTTTATAGGGATTTTATTGTTCGTAGGTGCGGTAGGTAAATCTGCTCAGTTAGGTTTACATACTTGGTTACCTGATGCTATGGAAGGACCTACCCCAGTTTCTGCTCTTATTCACGCAGCAACAATGGTTACTGCTGGTGTTTTTTTATTAGCCCGTTGTTCTCCTTTATTGGAATATTGTCCTGAAGCCCTTACAGTTATAAGTATAGTTGGGGGTATGACAGCGTTTTTTGCAGCTACAACCGCTTTAGTCCAAAATGATTTAAAGCGAGTTATCGCTTATTCCACTTGTAGTCAATTAGGTTATATGGTTTTTGCTTGTGGTCTTTCTAATTATTCTGTAGCAGTGTTTCATTTAGGGAACCATGCATTTTTTAAGGCTCTTCTATTTCTTGGGGCAGGTTCTGTAATTCATGCGGTTGGAGATGAACAGGATATGCGTAAAATGGGGGGGTTACGCCGTTTATTACCCTTTACATATGCCATGATGGTAATTGGTTCTTTAGCTCTTATGGGTATGCCCTTTTTAACAGGATTTTATTCTAAAGATGTTATATTGGAGGTAGGTTACGCGACTTATAGTAATGCTTCGCATTTTGCATATTGGTTAGGTAGTTTAGCAGCTTTCTGTACTGCTTTTTATTCTATACGCCTTTTAGCTTTGTGTTTTTTATCCGAACCAAATGGTAGTAGGTCATTATTGCTATCGGCATCAGAAGGTGGTTGGCCAATGGGTTTAGTTTTGGGTATATTGGCTTTGCCTAGTATGTTTATTGGGTATTTAGGTCGTGATCTTTTTATAGGGCTGGGTACTGATTTTTGGGGAAATGCATTATTTTGTATGCCTAGTAATTTGAGTATTATAGATGCAGAGTTTATGTCAACTGATATAAAACTTTTACCTCTTTGTTGCAGTATCATTGGTGGGTTGGCTTCATTTATTTTATATAATAAGTATAATTCTAATTTATTTTTAGTTAAGACTTCATTTATAGGAAGAAAATTTTATACTTTTTTAAACCGTAAATGGTTATTTGATAAGGTTTATAATGAAGTTATAACACAAAATTTATTAGACTTTGGTTATCATTTTACTTATAAGTCCATTGACCGTGGTCTTATTGAAAGTTTAGGTCCTTTTGGGATTTCCAACGTACTTGCGGATCAAGTAAATAAATCTCGTGCATGGCATTCAGGTTATTTATACCACTATTTAGTGATTTTAGGTTGGTGTAATTTTTTATTTGGTATTTTTTTTGTGTTTGGTTTTCAAATTTCACGTGTTTTCGCGCTGCTAACCTTTATTGTATTATGGTCGATCCTATAATTTTTATTCTTATTGCAACTCTTGGGGGGACCTTAGGGGTTAAAGTTACTAGTACACAAAATCCAGTATATAGTGGTCTTTATCTCGTATTGCTTTTTTTTTTGGGTTCCACTATTTCATTTTTATTGGGTTTAGAATTTATGGCTTTACTTTTTTTGTTGGTTTACGCAGGTGCTATCGCAGTATTGGTGTTGTTTGTTGTTATGATGTTAGATGTGAAAGCAATTGAAAGCCCGTGGTCTGCAAAAAAAAAACGTTTGTTATATTTTGGGGCTTTAATTTTTGCAGTTTTTTTGAGTGCTGCAATATATAGTAAAGATTTGCAAAATTTAATGAATATGGTGTCAACAGTTTATATGAGTTCATTAGTTTCTTTTAGTTTAGTATCTTACGAAGAAGAGATAAAAAATTTATTTCATCCAGTAATTATTAACAAAACAGTCAATGACAATTTAAAAAGATTCCAAGAGCGAAGTAAAAGAAAAAGAAAAGGTGAACCTGAGCCTTCAGCTAAAGAAGCTAAAAAATCTTTTAAAGATTTTATGGAGGAGAGAATTGAAATGTGGCAGCATTTATGTGATTCAGAAGTGTTAACAGAGTTTTTTAGGTTATTGTTTCATAAAGAAAGTGTAGAAGGGTCTTTTGGGTTAGACACAGTATGGTTTATAGAATTTGATTCTTCTTGTGCTTTAAATGATCCTAGTTATCTTTTATATTCAACCCACGCAATATTGCTAATAATAGCTGGAATTATTCTACTAATAGCGATGGTAGGGGCTATTAGTTTAACATTACAAAAAAATTGTCCTGAATCTTTATATCGGCAGTTAGGTCGTGAATCTAAAAATGCTGTTTTTTCTATAAAAGAAAAATCCTTTTTTAAACCTAACAATCCCCGCGATTTAGAAGTTTTACCCTAATTATGCTTAATATATCAATTAATGAGCTTCTTATTTGGGTAAAAAAAGGCTCTACAGTTATACAGGCTTGTCAAGCGGCTGGTGCTAATATCCCACGATTCTGTTATCACGATAAGCTTTTTATAGCGGGTAATTGTCGAATGTGCTTGGTTGAGGTGAGTAATTCCCCTAAGCCGCAAGCGTCATGTGCTTTGCCTTTTTTACCCAATTTAAGAATTTTTACAAATACGGCATTGGTACGTAAGGCCCAAGAATCTGTGATGGAATTGCTTCTTCTCCATCACCCCTTGGATTGCCCTGTGTGTGATCAGGGGGGCGAATGTGAACTTCAAGAACAAAGTTTTAATTTTGGGTCGGATAGAGGTAGATTTTTATTTTTTAAAAACTCTTTAAGTGATACTTTTTGGGGGGGTCTTATAAAAACAGTGTTACGTAGGTGTATTGTTTGTACACGATGTGTAAGATATACTCACCAAATTGGGGGGAATGATTCCTTAGGAACATCTAATAGAGGGGGGCATTCTGAGATTGGTATGTTTAAAGAAAGTGTATTAAAAAGTGAAACTTCGGGTGGGGTTATTGAATTATGTCCGGTTTCTTGGTATAACCCGCGTTTAACTACATAATATTATGTTTTTTTTAAAAGAATATTACCCAATATTGATTTTTTTAGGTTTTAGTCTTGTATTAGCTTCGCTTATTTTTGGTGCTTCTTATACATTAGCTTTCTCAGAATCTGATAGTGAAAAATTATCTTCATATGAATGTGGTTTTGACCCTTATGAAGATGCTCGTAATGCTTTTGATGTACGTTTTTATTTAGTCGCTATTTTGTTTCTTTTATTTGATATTGAAACCGTCTTTCTTTTTCCATGGGCAGTTTCTCTAAGTGAATTGCCTTCAATCGGATATTGGTCCATGATGGATTTTCTTTTTGAGTTAGTTATTGGATTTGTATATGCTTGGCAAATTGGCAGTTTAGATTGGGAATGAGAGGTATGGATTACAAACGCCGCAAATCTTTTTCTTTATATGAGTCTCGTCGTAAAGCATTACAAGCCGTAGCAACAAACCAAAATTTAGAGATTTCTTTACGTTGGTGGGCTCAATTAGAAAAATCTAAATTACCTCGAAAAAGTAGTTTAAGTAGAGTTCATAATCATTGTATTGATACTAATAGATCAAGATCGGTTATAAGTTTTTATAAATTATCCCGTCTTCAATTCAGACGTTTGGCATCAAAAGGTTCTTTTACAGGTTTACGTAAAGCATGTTGGTAATATTTCCAGCATATGTTTAACTAAAAGTATTATTTTTGGGTAAAGTGTACGTGAAGTTTAGGTTCTGGAATAGAGATACCTTTAATATTAAGGGGAATAGCTTTATTGATAAAGTATAAGTGCGGGGAGGTTTTTAATTATTTCAGGTGACCTTTAAAATTTTAATTATTTATATATGCCTCAATTTGATATATTGACCTTCTTCAATCAGGTTTTTTGGTTAATCCTGATAGTTTTTAATTTTTATTTGGTAGTTGTACGTTTTATATTACCTTCTTTAGCCTTTAGTTTAAAATCTAGAATAAAACACTTAAAAGTAACCGTTGATTCTAGATAATAACTTAAAATTTAATAAATTTTATAGCTTGTTAGAGACAAAGTTATATAAACTCAAACTTCTAGTGTGGAGTTAATAATAGCAATAAGTAACTTAATATTAAACCCCTGGCAAGGTAGCTTTTGGAGGTGTTGCTGAGTGGTTGAAAGCCTTGGTTTGCTAAATCAATCTACATTTTTAATGTAGCGTGGGTTCGAATCCTACCACCTCCAAAAAGAAAAAGTAACTCAGGTGGTAGAGTGCTGGTTTGTCATACCAGTGGTCGCGGGTTCAAGTCCCGTCTTTTTCGAGGTATATTTTACACTGTAGAATTATTTTAGGGTTATTTATTAAGCATGTAGTTAAATATATGGCACAGTATAAAAAAAGCATTATATATATATGTAAAGTTTGGTCTGTATCGACTGACTTTAAAAGTTTAAATTCTTTGGCACTTTTGTTACCCTTATCAATTTCTTCTACAGGTTTGTCTAGAAAAATAAAGCGCTTTACTTTGCTTCGTTCTCCTTTAGGTAATAAAGCTGCTAAAGATCAGTTTGAAAGACGGGAGTATCGACGCTATTTTATTATTACGTCTCAGAGTCCAGCAACGATACTAGCTTTTATAGATATTCTAAAATATTTAAACGGGGTTAAATTTAAGGTTGTTTTGCAGGAAAAGAATTTTACTACCTATAATTAGGTTTAGGTTTTAACAGTTACTTAGACCCTACTTATTTATTGTATTGATCGTATACAAAAACTATTTAAAGGTAGCATTGGATAAGTGGTCGAGTGGTTTATGGCACCAGTTTTGAAAACTGACGTAGTTAAAGCTACCGTGGGTTCAAATCCCACCTTATCCTAAATTAAATGAAATCAATAACAAAAGCAAAAACATTTGGGAGTTTATTGTCAGATGGTAGTTTTAATTTTTTAGAGTTACCTAGCCATTTTTCCCAAAAAGAGTTGAATTGTAAAAGTTTAGATCTTAATAACCACCCAGCATGGACAGGAAAACGGGCTAAAGAACAGACTGAAATATCTTTGTTCGTTGGTAAATTTATGAAATCTTTGTAATAAATATTTTATATTTTTTAGTTATTTAACAATATAACTAATGCGTAGAGTGCACATAAAGTTAGGGGGTTGTAAAAACACTACCTACAGTATTAGAGAAAAAGGAATTTATTTTGTTTTTCTACTTAAAAAGGATGCCTTAAGATATTTTATGGTTTAATACGATAAATAAGTATTGTATTGAAGATAATTACAATAAAACTCCACTATAACGTAATAAAACGTAAATGTGGTATTAACAAAAATGAGTTTGATCCTGGCTCAGAGTGAAGGCTATAAGTCTGCTTGAATACATGCGAGTTGAATGGTTAAAACCATAGCGTACGGGTGAGTAATAGGCTAATATCTGGCTTCAACTTCGGAATAATCCTATCCCCCAGGGGAGAAGGCAACAGGAGAATACCGGATAAATATATAAAGGTCCGCCGGTTGAAGATGATTAGGTTCAGTATTAGGTAGTTGGTGGGGTAATGCTCACCAAGCCAATGATGCTTAGTTGGTCTGATAGGACGATCAATCACACTGGGACTGAGACAAGGCCCAGGTTTCATTTGAAGGCAGCAGTAAGGAATATTGGACAATGAGCGAAAGCTTGATCCAGCAAGGCTTGGTGAGGGATTGAAGGCTTAGGTTGTAAACCTCTTTTTTAATTGAGGATAATGACAGTAAATTAAGAATAAGTCCCGACTAACTTCGTGCCAGCAGTCGCGGTAATACGGAGGGGGCAAGCCTTATTCGTCATAACTGGGCGTAAAGGGCCCGTAGGTGGTTTTTTGATATGTTATTTGTCAAAAACTGTAGCTTAACTATAGGTAGGCATTTAAAACAGGAAAACTTGAGTCTGACAGAGGAAGATGGAATTTTTCAATTAGGGTTAGAATCCAGATAAGTGGAAGAGAACATCATGTGCGAAAGCGATTTTCTTGTTCAGTACTGACGCTGAGGGGCGAAGGCGTAGGTAGCGAACAGGATTTGAGACCCTGGTAGTCTACGCTGTCAACGATGAGTGCTAGCTTTTAGAAATCTAGAAGACATAGCTAAGGCATTAAGCACTCCGCCTGAGGAGTACGAGCGCAAGCTTAAAAATCAACGGAATTGGCGGGGGTTCAAACAAGTGGTGGAGCATGTGGTTTAATGCGATAATACGCGCGTAACCTTACCAGTTCTAGTAAGTCTGTCGTTCTTTCGGAGACGTTAAGAATTTTGGGACTTTCAGGTGTTGCATGGCTGTCGTCAGCTCGTGTCGTGAGATGTACGGTTAATTCCTGTAACTGAGCGCAACCCTTATCTCTTTTGTGTTTTGAAATGGTCTTTACCAATAAATAAACTGAATAGACACTGCCAGCGCTAAGCGGGAGGAAGGTAGGGATGAGGTCAAGTCTTCATGGCCCTTATGAACTGGGCTACACACGTGCTACAATGGAAAGGACAACAAGTTGCGAGGGAGTAATCTAGAGCCAATCTTTAAACCTTTTCTTAGTTCGGATTGGGGGCTGCAACTCGCCCCCATGAAGCTGGAATCACTAGTAATCGCGGATCAGGATGTCGCGGTGAATACGTCACTGGGCCTTGCACACACCGCCCGTCACGTCCTGGAAGTTGACTTGGCCAGAAGATTTTGGAGTAAACCTTTCAAGCATATCCTTATTTGGTGAATATATTCACCTAGGTTAAGTAAGTTTGGAAATTCCCTTTAAAGGACAGGTAAGCAACCGGGATGAAGTCGTAACAAGGTAGTCGTAGGGGAACCTGCGGCTGGAATATATAATTTAGGGGCTAGCCCCTATATCTAAATCTATACCCGAACTCTTACCGAACTCGAGTGTCCTTATTTAGATAGCCACACATACTACTTTTGTGGGAACCATGGCTCAAAACAGTAATCATTTTTATTTTTAACAGGGTTGCGCTATAGAGCAGTAAGGTTAGCTCATCAGGCTCATGCCCTGAAGGTCGTAGGTTCAAATCCTTCTGGCGCTAATCTTAAAGACTTTTTAGTATAGTCGAGACGGTAATGGTTTATATTTTGGTTCGTGTAGTTTAGAAATACAGAAAAACCCATAACCTATTTTATTATGTCATTAAAAAAAAAAGAATTTAACAAAAAACTGAAGCATTTTACAATAAATTTTGGACCCCAACACCCAGCGGCTCATGGGGTTTTACGTCTTATTCTGGAGCTGAATGGGGAGGTTGTTCAAAGAGCTGATCCCCACATAGGGTTATTGCATAGAGGTACTGAAAAATTAATAGAGGCTAAAACTTATTTTCAAGCCCTGCCTTATTTTGATCGCTTGGATTACGTTTCAATGATGTGCCAAGAACATACCTATGCTTTAGCTGTTGAAAATTTATTGCAGATTTCAGTACCTAAGCGAGCGCAATATATAAGAGTTCTTTTTGCAGAGATAACTCGAATTTTAAATCACCTTTTAGCTGTGGGTTGTCATGCAATGGACGTGGGGGCTATGACACCTTTTTTATGGGCATTCGAAGAAAGAGAAAAGTTAATGGAATTTTATGAAAGAGTTAGTGGTGCGCGTATGCACGCTAGTTATTTTCGACCTGGAGGTGTTAGTCAAGATATAACTATTGGTTTAATAGATGATATTTTTTCTTTTGCTGCTCAATTTGGGCAACGCTTAGACGAAATTGAAGAAATGTTAACTGATAATCGTATATGGCAAGAAAGATTAGTTGATATAGGGGTGGTAAATGCACAAGAGGCTATAGATTGGGGTTTTTCTGGGGTTATGTTACGTGGGTCTGGCATTCGTTGGGATTTACGTAAAAACGAGCCGTATGATGCCTACTCAGAGTTGTCTTTTCAAGGGGTCGTTGGTAAAACAGGGGATTGTTATGACCGTTATCTCGTACGAGTTGAGGAAATGAGACAATCTCTTAGCATAATATATCAGTGCTTGAATAAAATGCCTAAAGGAAGTGTTAAAGTTGACGATTCTAAAATTACCCCACCGTCCCGTGCTGATGTTAAGCAAAGTATGGAAGCTTTAATTCACCATTTTAAATTGTATACCGAAGGGGTTACTGTACCTTCAGGTGAAACCTATATTGCTACCGAAGCCCCTAAAGGGGAGTTCGGTGTATATTTAGTTTCTGATGGTAGCAATAGACCATACCGTTGTAAAATTAAGGCTCCAGGGTTTTCCCACCTACAAGCTCTCAACTTTATGGCTAATTCTCATATGTTAGCTGATGTTGTAACTATAATTGGAACTCAAGATATTGTTTTTGGTGAAGTAGATCGTTAATTTTTATTTTAAACAACCCCTCTTTAACAGTTAAAATAAGTTTAGGCATTTACTTTGGGTTTTATGCGACTCGAGAGGTGACGCAGTGGTAGCGTGTTCGCTTTGGGAGCGAGAAGTCATAGGTTCAAATCCTATTCTCTTGATTTAGCCTATTCTCTCAGTTTAGAAAACTTTTGGTTGTTATATTCAGTATTGAAATACCCGTATAATGGTTTATCTT